TTAAAATATAAATATATATATATATTATTTAAATATTTATTATATACATATTATATATATACACACATATATTAAAAAAAAAAAAAAGAAGAGAATTCTCATTTTAAAATTTATTACTGATTTATTTTACATGTAAATTTTTTAGTTAGTTTGAAAAAAAAATATTTTAAAAATAAATAAAAAAAATATTCACAGTATTTAAATTTAAATATTTAAGAAATTAAGATTTAGTAATATTATAATTATTAACTAATTTTGTGCCAGCAGTTGCGGTTATACAATAAATAAATTAAATATTATTAGTGATTAATTAATAAAATAATAATATTTATATAAATATAATATTATTAAGTAAAATTTTAATATTATAAAATATAAATAATATTTAATTATGAATTAATAAAATTTTATTATAAACTAGGATTAGATACCCTATTATTAAAAAAAAATAAATTATATAAAACTAAAAAAGTAAATTAATTTTTAAACTTAAAGAAAATGGCGGTATTTTAGTTTATTTAGAGGAATCTGTTTATTAATTGATAATCCACGAATAAATTTACTTAATTTAAAGTTTATATATCGTTGTTAAAAAAATATTTTATAAAAATAAAAATATTTAAGAATTTATATTTAAAATTAAATCAGATCAAGATGTAGTATATAATTAAGAATATAATGGATTACAATAAATGTATTTATTTTGGATTTTAATTTGTAAAAATTAAATAAAATTGGATTTAAATGTAATTAGATTTAGTTTAATTTAATGATTTAAAATTAAAATATGTACATATTGCCCGTCGCTCTCATTTAAAAATTGAGATAAGTCGTAACAAAGTAGAGATACTGGAAAGTGTTTCTGGAAAGATCAAATTAAAGCTTTATAAGTATTTCATTTACATTGAAAAGATTTTATTAAATTTAAATAATTTGAAAAATAAAAAATTAATTAATTTTTAAATAATAAAAATAATTTTAATAATTTAAGTTTTATTATTATATAAGAAAAAATTTTATAATTTATAGTTAATTAGTATTGTGAAAGAATTTTTGAAATAAGTTAAATATAAAATTTATTAAAAGTAAATTTTATTTATTGTATCTTGTGTATCAGAGTTTATTAATTAAATATTTTATAATAAAATATTCTCGAATTTAAAAGAGTTAATTAATTATTTTAATTAATGTGGTATAATTATTAATAATAATTATTTTGAAATGAAATGTTAAACGTTTTTAAATATATCTAGTTTTTTAAGAAATAAATTTAATTTATGTAATAAATAATTAATATATATATTATTTTATATTTTATAATTTATTACAAATATTTTAAGGGATAAGTTTTAAAATAAATTATTAAATACGTGTGCTCTTCCGATCTAAATTAAATTTAGTATAATTAATATTATTAATTTTTTTTTAATTTGTTAAAAATAAATTTAAATTGAATATAATTTTAAATAAGGATATTAATTAAATATTAAAATATTTATTATAATAATAAAAATAAAGTAATAATGATAAAATTAGTATAATTTATTTATTTATTAAATTAATAAATATTTAAAAATTAATTTAAGTAATTCGGCAAAATTTAATATTCACCTGTTTATCAAAAACATGTCCTTTTGAAAATAATTTAAGGTCTAATCTGCCCACTGAATAATAATATTTAAAGGGCCGCAGTAATTTGACTGTGCAAAGGTAGCATAATAAATAGTCTTTTAATTGAAGACTGGAATGAATGATTGAATGAAATATTAACTGTCTCAAATTAATAATTTAAAATTTAATTTTTTAGTTAAAAAGCTAAAATAATTTTAAAAGACGAGAAGACCCTATAGAGTTTTATATTTTTTTTTTATTTTTTATTATATAAAATATATTTTTTAAATAAAAATTAAATATTTTATTGGGGTGATAAAAAAATTAAAAAAACTTTTTTTTAAAAAAAACATTTATTTATGAATAATTGATCCAATATTATTGAATATAAGAGTAAATTACCTTAGGGATAACAGCGTTATTTTTTTTTTTAGTTCTTATAAAAAAAAAAGTTTGCGACCTCGATGTTGGATTAAGATAAAATTTAAATGCAAAAGTTTAAAGTTTTAGTCTGTTCGACTATTAAAATCTTACATGATCTGAGTTCAAACCGGTGTAAGCCAGGTTGGTTTCTATCTTTAAAATAATAAAATATTTTAGTACGAAAGGAATTAATATTTAAAATAATTTTAAAATTTTTGAATTTAATTAAAGTATTTTACTATTTTGACAGATTTAATGTATTGAATTTAGAATTCATTTATAAATATTTTTATAAATATTTAAATAGTATTGTTTTTAATTGAATATTTAATAATTTTTATTGGAATAATTTTATTAATTATTGGTGTATTAATTGGAGTAGCTTTTTTAACTTTATTAGAACGAAAAGTTTTGGGTTATATTCAAATTCGAAAAGGTCCTAATAAAGTAGGTATTATAGGTATTTTACAACCTTTTGCAGAAGCTGTAAAATTATTTAGAAAAGAAAATATTTATCCTAATATATCTAATTATTTATCTTATTATTATTCTCCTATTATTGGTTTTTTTTTATCTTTATTAATTTGATTGGTTATCCCTTATGAAATAAATTTTTTTTTTTTTAGATTAGGTATTTTATTTTTTTTATGTTGTATTAGAATAGGGGTTTATTCTATTATAATTGCAGGTTGGTCTTCAAATTCAAATTATGCTTTATTAGGGGGATTACGGGCAGTTGCTCAAACTATTTCTTATGAAGTTAGAATAGTTTTAATTATATTATCTTCTATTTTAATAATTTTGGATTTTAATTTAATAAAATTTAATTATTATCAAATATATTTATGATTTATTTTTATTATATTTCCTTTAGCATTAATATGATTTTCTTCTAGGTTAGCAGAAACAAATCGAACTCCTTTTGATTTTGCTGAAGGTGAAAGAGAATTAGTTTCAGGATTTAATGTAGAATATAGAGGTGGTGGATTTGCTTTAATTTTTATAGCTGAATATTCTAGTATTTTATTTATAAGTTTATTGTTTAGAGTTATTTATTTAGGGGGTTATGATATTTCTTTATTTTTTTATTTAAAATTAGTTTTTATTTCTTATAGGTTTATTTGAGTTCGAGGTACTTTACCTCGTTTTCGTTATGATAAATTAATATATTTAGCTTGAAAAATTTATTTACCTTTATCTTTAAATTTTTTATTTTTTTATCTAGGGTTAAGAATTATTTTCTAATTATTAAATAGTATAAATTAATAGAAATTTTTATTCTATATTATGTTTTCAAAACATATGCTTAAAATCAAGCTCATTAATTAATTAGAGGTTAATTTAATAATTTATCTCAGTATATATTAATTAAAGGGTTTAAAATATAATATAAAAAATATAGAATAGTTAACAACTGTCCTGTAATAATATAAGGATTTTCAACTGGACGAGCACCAATTCATGTTAATATAATTACAATAATTAATATATTTCAGAATAAAATTTTATTAATAGGATAAAATTGATTTCCTTGAATGTTTTTATTAAATGTGAAAGGTAAAATAAATAAGATTGCAATAGATATAATTAAAGCAATAACTCCTCCTAATTTATTAGGAATAGATCGTAAAATAGCATAAGCAAATAAAAAATATCATTCTGGTTGAATATGAATTGGAGTTACTAAAGGATTTGCTGGAATAAAATTATCTGGATCTCCTAAAATATAAGGATTTCATAATGTTAATAATATTAAAATTATTAATATAATAATAAATCCTAATAAATCTTTAAAAGAAAAATAAGGATGAAATGGGATTTTATCTAAGTTACTATTAATACCTAATGGATTATTTGAACCGTATTGATGTAAAAATAATAAATGAATTATAGTTATTATAATTAAAATAAAAGGTAATAAAAAATGAAAAGTATAAAATCGAGTTAATGTAGCATTATCTACTGCAAAACCCCCTCAAATTCAATTTACTAATATTGATCCTAAATAAGGGATTGCAGATAATAAATTAGTAATTACAGTAGCTCCTCAAAAAGATATTTGTCCTCAAGGTAAAACATAACCTATAAAAGCTGTTGCTATTAATAAAAATAAAATTAGTACACCAATTATTCAAGTATATTTATATAAAAATGATTCATAATAAATACCTCGTCCAATATGTAAATAAATACAAATAAAAAAAAAAGAAGCACCATTTGCATGTAAAGTTCGAATTAATCAACCATAATTAACATCTCGACAAATATGATTAATTCTATAAAAAGCTAAATCAATATTAGCTGAATAATGTATAGTTAAAAATAATCCAGTAATAATTTGAATAATTAAACATAAACCTAATAATGAACCAAAATTTCATAAAGATGAAATATTTGATGGTGTTGGTAAATCAATTAATGAATTATTAATAATTTTAATAATAGGATGAATTTTTCGTATAGGTTTATAAAAATTTATCATTAGTTATAATGTAGATCGTAAAGGTCCATAATTAATATTTGTAATTTTAATAATAGCAAATAATGTGATTAATAAATAAATAATTGATGTTAAGGTTAAAAAATATCTTTGATTATTATAAATTTTTGAAATATTAATTGAATTTTCATTATTAAAAAAAATTATTTTATTTCAAAAATTTAGTATTTCTATATTAATATTTAGATTTAATCAATATAAATTATTTAAAATTAAAATTATAATAAATATAATAATTAAAATTATTATATAAAATATTAATAAATTTAAATTAAATTTAAATATTTCATTTGATGCAATTCTTGCTACATAAATAAATATTACTAATAATCCTCCTAAAATAGTTAAAAATAAAATATAAGAAAATCAAAAAGTGTTTAGTATTATTCCTGAGATTAAAGAGATTATAATTGTTTGTAATAATAATATAAATCCTATAGATAAAGGATGATTTAAAAAAAATATTATTGTTCTAAATAAAATTAATAATATTGCAACAAATAATTTAAATATATCAAAGAATAGTTTAATTAAAATAATAATTTTGGAGATTATTGATAAAAAAAATTTTTTTTTCTTTGAAGTTTAAAAGATATATTTTCTAATTTTGGTATACAAGACCAATGTTTTTTTAAACTATTTAAACTAATGGAAATATTTTTAATAATATTTATTTCATTTTTTATATTTATATTAGGTAATATAATTTATTGTTCTAAACGAAAACATTTATTAGTTGTTTTATTAAGATTAGAGTTTATGGTATTAAGTTTATTTTTTTTTATGGTAATTTATTTAAGTAATATTGATTATGAATTTTATTTTTTAATAATTTTTTTAGTGTTTTCTGTTTGTGAAGGTGTTTTAGGGTTATCTATTTTAATTTCAATAATTCGTACTAATGGAAATGATTTTTTTCAAAGGTTTAATTTATTAATGTAATGATAAAATTTATTTTATTTTTAATTTATATAATTCCTTTATGTTTTATAAAAAATAAATTTTGAATGGTACAAATAATAATATTTTTATTAATATTTATATTTATGTTATTAAATATAAATATTAATTATTTTAGAAATTTAAGTTATATTTTTGGTATTGATATTATTTCTTATAGTTTAATTTTATTAAGAATTTGAATTTGTGTTTTAATAATTATAGCAAGAGAAAATTTATTAAAAAAAAATTTTTATTATAATTTTTTTTTATTTAATGTTTTATTATTATTATTATTATTATTATTAACTTTTATAAGTTTAAATTTATTTATATTTTATTTATTTTTTGAGAGTAGTTTAATTCCTACTTTAATATTAATTGTAGGTTGAGGTTATCAAACTGAACGTATTCAAGCTAGTATATATTTATTATTTTATACTTTATTTGCATCTTTACCTTTACTTTTAGGGATTTTTTATTTATATAGTGAAATTAATTCTATAATTATTTATTTATTAAAATTTTATAATTTTAATTTATTTATTTTATATTTTGTTATAATTTTTGCTTTTTTAGTAAAAATACCTATATATTTTTTTCATTTATGATTACCAAAAGCACATGTTGAAGCCCCTGTTTCTGGATCTATAATTTTAGCAGGTATTATATTAAAATTAGGTGGATATGGTTTATTACGAGTTATAATTATGTTACAAGAAGTAAATTTAAAGTTTAATTATATTTTTATTAGAGTTAGATTAGTTGGTGGATTTTTAGTTAGAATTATATGTTTTTGTCAAATTGATATAAAATCTTTAATTGCTTATTCTTCAGTTGCTCATATAAGATTTGTTTTAGGAGGTATTTTTACTATAAATTATTGAGGATTTATAGGTTCTTTTATTTTAATATTAGGGCATGGTTTATGTTCTTCAGGTATATTTTGTTTAGCTAATATTAATTATGAACGTTTAATAAGTCGTAGTTTATTTATTAATAAAGGTATAATAAATTTTATACCTAGAATAAGAATGTGATGATTTATATTATCTTCTTCTAATATAGCTGCACCACCTTCTATAAATTTATTAGGTGAAATTAGTTTAATAAATAGAATAATTAGTTGAAGTTGAATTACTATAATTTTATTAATATTAATTTCTTTTTTTAGTGCTGGTTATAGTTTATATTTATATTCTTATATTCAACATGGTATAATTTATTCAGGTATTTTTAGTTGTTATATAGGTGTTTCTCGAGAATATTTATTATTGTTATTACATTGATTACCTTTAAATTTATTTATTTTAAAAATTGATTTAATATATTTATGAATTTAGATTTAAATAATTTAATTAAAATATTGATTTGTGGAATCAAAAATATGAATATTCATTTTAAATAATTAATATTTCAATTTGTTTTATTAGGTTTTTTTTTTTATTTATATTTAGTTTTTTTTTTTTTTTTTTAGGTTTATTTTTTATTATAAATAGTTTAATTATTATAATTGAATGGGAAATTATTTCTTTAAATTCAAATATAATAGTAATAACTATTTTATTTGATTGGATTTCTTTATTTTTTATAAGGTTTGTTTTATTAATTTCTTCTGTTGTTATTATATATAGAAAAAGTTATATAAGTTCAGAAATAAATTTAAATCGTTTTATTATTTTAGTTTTATTATTTGTTTTATCAATAATATTATTAATTATTAGTCCTAATATAATTAGAATTTTATTAGGTTGAGATGGTTTAGGGTTAATTTCTTATTGTTTAGTTATTTATTATCAAAATATTAAGTCTTATAATGCAGGTATATTAACTGCATTATCTAATCGAATTGGTGATGTTTTTATTTTAATAGTAATTGCTTGAATAATAAATTATGGAAGATGAAATTATATTTTTTATTTAGAATTTATGAAAATTGATATTTATATAAAATATATTATATTTTTAATTGTTATTGCAGCTATAACAAAAAGTGCTCAAATTCCTTTTTCTTCTTGATTACCTGCAGCAATAGCTGCACCTACCCCTGTTTCTGCATTAGTTCATTCTTCTACTTTAGTAACTGCAGGGGTATATTTATTAATTCGTTTTAATAATTTATTAGTTGATAGAATAATTTTTAAAATTTTATTGATGATTTCAGGAATAACTATATTTATATCTGGTATAGCTGCTAATTTTGAATTTGATTTAAAAAAAATTATTGCTTTATCAACATTAAGACAGTTAGGGTTAATAATAAGTATTTTAAGAATAGGATATCCTGAATTAGCTTTTTTTCATCTTATAACTCATGCAACTTTTAAAGCTTTATTATTTATATGTGCTGGAGTATTAATTCATTTAATAAATGATATACAAGATATTCGTTTTATAGGAGGGATTAATAATTTTATTCCTTTAACTTCTTTATGTTTAAATATTTCTAATTTAGCTTTATGTGGTATTCCTTTTTTAGCTGGATTTTATTCAAAAGATTTAATTTTAGAAATAAGTTGTTTATCAAATTTAAATTTAATAGTTTTTTTTTTATATTATATATCAACAGGATTAACAATAAGATATACTATACGTTTATTATTTTATTTAATAATTAATGATTTAAATTTAATTAGAGTTTATAATTTATTTGATGAAGATTATATTATATTAAAAAGAATATTTATTTTATTAATTATAAGAGTTATTAGTGGTAGTTTTTTAAGTTGATTAATTTTTTTTAAACCTTATATAATTTATTTAAGTTTAAATATAAAATTAATAATTATTTATGTTAGAATTTTAGGAATTATATTAGGTTATTTAATTAGGAATATAAAAATTTATTCTTTAAATAAAAGTTTAAATTTTTATAAAATTTTTATATTTTTTTCTAATATATGATTTATACCAAGATTATCTACTTTTGGTTTAAATTATTATTATTTAGTTTTTAGTCAAAAAATAATTAAAAATATTGATTTTGGTTGAAATGAATTATTTGGTGCTCAAGGTTTATATTTTAATTTAGTTTATTATAGAAAAATAAATTATTTTTTTCAAATAAATAATATTAAAATTTTTTTATTTATATTTGTTTTATGAATAATTATTTATTATTTAATATTTATTATATTTTACTTAAATAACTTATAATTAGAGTGTAATATTGAAGATATTAAAGAGATTTATAAAATCTTTAAGTAATATTTATAAAATAATTTTATTTATTTAAACAATGAAAATGTATTGTTTTAATTTAAACTATATAAATTTAATTTATAAATAGAAATATTAATGAAATAATCACTATTTTTAAAGTTAGAAGCTTTATATTTTATATTTCTTTAATTGGAAATAATATTTCACTTTTATTATTAACAATAATATACCTCTATTTTTGGTTTCAATTAAAATTAAATAAGGAGAAAATTAAATTCTCATATTTTTAAGTCGAAATTAAATGCAAATATTGCTTCTTATTTAAGATAGATTGAATATATCAATAATTTTTGAATGCAAATCAAATATTTTAATTTAAAATTACAATCCTAATTAGTTCAATTTAATATATTTTGATTTCATTCATGATATAATCCTAAAATTAAAATTAAAATAAAAAAATAAATAACTTTATATCAAATAATTAAATTATTAATATTTATAGTAATAATTATTGGAAAAATTAAAGCAATTTCAACATCAAAAATTAAAAAAATAACTGTAATTAAAAAAAAATGTAATGAAAATGGGATTCGGGATAAGGTTTTTGGATCAAAACCACATTCAAAAGGTGAATTTTTTTCTCGATCTATATATGATTTTTTAGATAAAATAATAGATATTATTATTATTATATTTGAAATAATAATAATAATAATTCTTAATAATATTAATAATAAAATTATTTATATTAAATTGAATTAAACTTTTTAATTGGAAATTAAAAATACTTTTTATATTATATAAATTATCCTCCTCATCAATATAGAGAAATATATAAAAATAATCAAACTACATCAACAAAATGTCAATATCATGCAGCAGCTTCAAATCCAAAATGATGGGTTATTGAAAAATGATTATTAATATGTCGAAGTAAACAAATTAATAAAAAAATTGTTCCAATAATTACATGAAGACCATGAAATCCTGTTGCTATAAAAAATGTTGATCCATAAATTCTATTTGCAATAGTAAAAGGTGCTTCATAATATTCATATGCTTGTAATAATGTAAAATAAATACCTAAACTTACTGTAAAAAATAATCCTTGAGTTGTTTGAGTAAAATTATTTTCTATTAATGCATGATGAGCTCATGTGATAGTAATACCAGATGTTAATAAAATAATAGTATTTAATAAAGGGATTTGAAAAGGGTTAAAAGAAATAATTGATAAAGGAGGTCATATTATACCAATTTCAATATTTGGGGATAACCTTCTATGAAAAAAAGCTCAAAAAAAAGATAAAAAAAAAAAAATTTCTGAAATAATAAATAAAATTATTCCTCAACGTAAACCTTTAGATACTAAAATAGTATGATTACCTTGAAAAGTTCTTTCTCGACAAATATCTCGTCATCATTGGTATATAGTTAAAATAATAATTAAATAACCTAATAATAATAAACTTATATTAAATTGATGAAATCATTTAATTATTCCGGATACTAAAATTAATACACCAATAGCTCCAGTTAAAGGTCATGGACTAAAATTTACTAAATGATAAGGATGATTTGAATAATTTATCATTAATTTACTTCTCTAGAATATAAAGTTCTTAAAATTGCAATTACATATGATTGAATAACCGCAACTGCTGATTCTAAAATTAATAATAAAATTTGAATAAAAAGTAAAAATAAAATTAAATAATTAGATATATTTGTTCCAGTATTCCCTAATAAAGTTATTAATAAATGTCCTGCAATTATATTAGCTGTTAATCGTACAGCTAAAGTTCCAGGTCGAATAATATTTCTAATAGTTTCAATTAATACTATAAAAGGTATTAAAATATTTGGAGTTCCTTGTGGAATTAAATGTGAAAATATATGTTGAGTATTATTGATTCAACCATAAATTATAAATGTTAATCATAAAGGTAAAGATAGAGATAAAGTTAAAGTTAAATGACTTGTTCTAGTAAAAATATAAGGAAATAATCCTAAAAAATTATTAAATAAAATAAAACTAAATAAAGAGATAAAAATAAATGTAGTTCCATTAAAAGAATTTTTACCTAATAAAATTTTAAATTCTAAATGTAATTTATTTAAAATTATAAATCAAAAAAAAAAAAAACGATTTGGTAATATTCAAAATGAATAAGGAATAAATAGAATACCAATAAATGTTCTAATTCAATTAAATGAAATATTTAAAATATTAGTTGAGGGGTCAAATACTGAAAATAAATTAGTTATCATTTTCAAATTAAATTTAATTTTGTTGAAAATAATTTTTTAAAAATATTTTTATTTTTTTTTAAATAAATATAATAATTTATAATATTAAATATAATAAAAATTAAAATAAAAAAAATAAATAATATAATTCAATTTAAAGGGTATATTTGAGGTATAAAAGAATATTAATAAAATAATAATTTAAATTTGACATATTTATGTTATAAATTAACTAATTCTTTCATTAGAAGTAATTGCTATATTACTATAAAATGGTTTAAGAGACCAGTACTTGCTTTCAGTCATCTAATGAATTATAATTTTTAATTCAATTAATAAATTTATTTATTGAAATTCTTTCAATAACAATGGGTATAAATCTATGATTTGCTCCACAAATTTCTGAGCATTGCCCATAAAATAATCCTGGACGATTTAAAAAAAAATTTGATTGATTTAATCGTCCAGGAGTTGCATCAACTTTTACTCCTAATGATGGAATAGTTCAAGAGTGAATAACATCTGTTGCAGTAATTAAGATTCGAATTTGGGTATTTATTGGTAAAATAATACGGTTATCAACATCTAATAATCGAAATTCTTCTAATTTTAATTCATTTGTAGGAATTATATAAGAATCAAATTCAATATTATTAAAATCTGAGTATTCATATCTTCAATATCATTGATGTCCAATAGTTTTTAAAGTAATTAATGGATTGTTAATTTCATCTAATAAATATAATAGTCGTAAAGAAGGTAATGCAATAAAAATTAAAGTAATTGCAGGTAAAATTGTTCAAATTAATTCAATTATTTGTCCTTCTAATAAAAATCGATTGATATATTTATTTAAAGATAATCTAATTATAATATACCCTACTAATACTGTAATTATAATTAAAATTAATAATGTATGATCGTGAAAAAAAATAATTTGTTCTATTAAAGGAGAAGAACTATTTTGTAAATTTAAATTAGATCATGTAGCCATTTTTCTAAAAAAAGAATTAATTCTTTATAAATGGGGTTTAAATCCATTGCATATATTTCTGCCATATTAGAAATTTGTTAAAATAGGTAATTCATTATAAGAATGTTCTGCAGGAGGTAAATTTTGAAATCATTCAATAGATGATGATATATTTAAAGTAAATAAATTTATACGTTTATTAATTATTGATTCTCAAATAATTAATAATATTATTATTACACCAATTATTGAAATATTAGAACCTAATGATGAAATAATATTTCAAGATAAGTATGCATCAGGGTAATCTGAATATCGTCGAGGTATTCCAGATAACCCTAAGAAATGTTGAGGAAAGAAAGTTAAATTAACACCTATAAATATAATAAAAAATTGAATTTTTAATAATAATGGATTTAAGGTTAATCCTGTAAATAAAGGATATCAATTAATAAATCCAGCTATAATAGCAAAAACTGCTCCTATAGATAAAACATAATGAAAATGAGCTACTACATAATAAGTATCATGTAATGTAATATCAATTGAAGAATTAGCTAAAATAACTCCTGTTAATCCACCTACTGTAAATAAAAAAACAAAACCTAAACTTCATAATATAGTAGGGTTATAATTAATTTGAGTTCCATGTAAAGTAGCTAATCAACTAAATACTTTAATACCTGTTGGTACTGCAATAATTATAGTAGCTGATGTGAAATAAGCTCGGGTATCAACATCTATACCAATTGTAAATATATGATGAGCTCAAACAATAAAACCTAATAATCCAATTGCTAATATTGCATAAATTATTCCTAAAGAACCAAAAGTTTCTTTTTTTCCTCTTTCTTGTCTAATAATATGAGAAATTATACCAAAACCAGGTAAAATTAAAATATATACTTCAGGATGACCAAAAAATCAAAATAAATGTTGATATAAAACAGGATCTCCACCACCAGCTGGATCAAAAAATGAAGTATTTAAATTTCGATCTGTTAATAATATAGTAATAGCTCCTGCTAAAACTGGTAAAGATAAAAGTAATAATAATGCTGTAATTGCAACTCTTCATACAAATAAGGGTATTCGATCAAAAGATATTCCTTTTGATCGTATATTAATTACAGTAGTAATAAAATTAATTGCACCTAAAATTGATGAAATTCCTGCTAAATGTAATGAAAAAATAGCTAAATCTACTGATCTACCATTATGAGCAATATTAGAAGATAGTGGTGGATATACAGTTCAACCAGTTCCTGCTCCATTTTCTACAATTCTTCTAGAAATTAATAATATTAATGAAGGAGGTAATAATCAAAATCTTATATTATTTAGTCGTGGAAATGCTATATCAGGAGCTCCAAGTATTAAAGGAACTAATCAATTTCCAAAACCACCAATTATAATAGGTATAACTATAAAAAAAATTATAATAAAAGCATGAGCAGTTACAATTACATTATAAATTTGATCATCTCCAATTAAAGAACCAGGATTTCCTAATTCAGTTCGAATTAATAATCTTAATGATGTTCCAACTATTCCTGATCAAATACCAAAAATAAAATATAAAGTTCCAATATCTTTATGATTTGTAGAATATAATCATTTTCGCTAATAAAATGGCTGAAGATTAAGCGATAAATTGTAAATTTATTTATAAGAGAAATTCTTTTTTATTAATCTTATATTCATAATATGATATTAAATTGCAAATTTAAAGGAATAATTTAAAATTATTAAGGTTTAAAAAAATTTTTTTTATTTTTAATTTTGAAGATTACTAGTTTAAATTAACTTAAAACCTTAATTTAAATATAATAAAATTGTTCTTAAAAATAATCTAATTAAAGATAAAAAAGTTAAAATTATAAATAAATTAATTTTATTATTAATTTTAATTTTAAATCATTTTAATTTTAAATAATTTATTAAAAAAGCTGAATAAAAAATTCGAATGTAATAAAATAGAGAAATTAGTGTAGTTATAATTAAAATAAAAGATAATATTAATATATTAAAATTAACTAAATAATTAATTATTAATCATTTTGGTAAAAATCCTAAAAAAGGTGGTAAACCACCTAAAGATAATAAATTTAAAAAAATAAAAAATTTAATTTTTGGTGAGTAATTTAAATAAAATAATTGATTTAAAAAAAATGAATTAGTTAAATAAAATAATATACATATAATAAAATTTAAAAAAAAATAAATTAATAAATAAAAAAAAAATAAATTTTCATTTATGATTAATGATATTATTATTCATCTTAAATGATTAATAGATGAATATGCTATTAATTTACGTAATGAAATTTGATTTAAACCACCAATAGCTCCAAATATACTAGATAAAATAATTCTTAAAATTAAGAAATAATAATTATAACAATAAGATAAAAGAATTAAAGGTGTAATTTTTTGTCATGTTATTAAGATTAATGAATTAAATCAAGTTATTCCTTCTAAAATTTGAGTAAATCAAAAATGAAAAGGAGAAGCACCTAATTTTATCAGTAATGAGGAATTTAAAAGGATTTTAATAAAATTATTTTGAATATCAAAAAAATTAAAAAAAAATCTAAATAATAAAATTAAAAATAATAAATTTGAAGATGCTAATGCTTGAATTAAAAAATATTTTAAAGATGCTTCTGAATATAATAAATTATTATTATTATTAATTAAAGGAATAAATCTTAGTAAATTAATTTCTAAACCAATTCAACAACCTAATCATGAATTAGATGAAATAGAAATTAATGAACTAAAAAATAAAATGATTATAAAAAATAATTTAGTTGAATTTAAATTTATATAAATTAAAAAAAAAAGATTTTTTATCTTTATTTTTGAAGTATGAATCCAAAAGCTTAAATTAGCTTATTTTTTTTTATAATTTAGTGTAAGAAGCACAAAAATTTTTGATATTTTTAGATATAGTTTAATTCTATAAATTATAAATAATAAAGGTAAAAATTTACTTTATTTATTCTATCAAAATAACCCTTTAATCAGGCACTTTATTTTTTTTATTTTTTAAAAAAAAAAATAATATGGTTCAAAAAAAGTGAAAAATAAGAAAATATTAAAAAATGCTATATTAAATTATTATATATATATATATATATCTAATTCTATTAAAATATATAATTATATTAATTATA